AAATCTAAAATGGCTCCCTCGTTACTGCTCAAAGGAGAAGTAATAGGTAGGGATGACAGGATTTGAACCCGTGACATTTTGTACCCAAAACAAACGCGCTACCAAGCTGCGCTACATCCCTTTCAATTGGTCTACAATGTCATTGTAGAGAATCCCTGTCTTGTTTTCCACACCCTTAATTTCATCTACAATAATTATCTTTCCATTTCCTCTTTTTGGTCTCATACCATATAACAACCATATAATGAATAATAAATAAATAATGAATAATAAATAAATCTTTTTTGGCGGGAATTCTCAGGCGGAAAGGGATCTATTTTGCTGTTTTAAGGAAAGGAAAATCTTATCTATCGAATCATCGTACATTTCAATTTGAATTTTGAATTAGGAATTCTGCGTACAAATATACAAATACAAGTGGTCTTTAACCACGCATACATGTGATTATATATGTATTACCATACATAATGGAATACGATAAAGATAAAGAAGGAGAATTTTAAATGCGAGATCTAAAAACATATCTTTCCGTAGCACCGGTATTAAGTACTCTATGGTTCGGTTCTTTAGCGGGTTTATTGATAGAGATCAATCGTTTTTTCCCGGATGCGTTAACCTTCCCTTTTTTTTAATTCTAGTTATTGCCGCGGGACGGGGTGAAAAAAATTAGATCGAGATACAATCAAATATCTGTGACTAATCTCTCGCCCCCCTTTTTTAGTTTTTTAGAATTAGATAAGAATTAGATAAATTAAGGAAGGTAGAACGAAAAAAGTGGATTCAACCCCACCAAAACTCAGGTTCAAGCTCCAATTAATTTACTAGTAGAGCGAAAAGAGAAATGTGGCCGGAACAACAGTATCTTACAAGATACTTAAATAAAAAAATACCGTACTGTGATTCTAAATAGAGTTAGAAATCATTGTATTACTTATTCTTATTGTTTACTATAATCTATATTGATCTACTATATTGATTGCAATCAATTGTAACGAAATCCTTCAGGATTTGGTTTTGAGTTAGCAACTTTTATTTTTTTTCATTCCTTTCTTCTTCGCTTTTGATCGGAAAATAGAGGAGTTGGGTGAATTAAAAACTCAAAGGAGGTTCATGGCCAAGAGTAAAGATGTCCGAGTAACGATTATTTTGGAATGTACCAGTTGTGTTCGAAACGGCGTTAATAAGGAATCAACGGGTATTTCCAGGTATATTACTCAAAAAAATCGACACAATACGCCTAGTCGATTGGAATTGAAGAAATTCTGTCCCTATTGTTATAAACATACAATTCACGGGGAGATAAAGAAATAAATCGAATCAAGTGGTCGTGTGTCACCCTTCCCGAGAGTATGAGAATATGACAGTTAGATTGGGTATATAATCTATTAAATATATAATTAATTATGTTTTATATATAATGCATATTTTATTTAATGCATATTTTATTTATTATATTAATTTATATAAATATATTAATTTATATTAATAATACTCTATTATTATTAATACTATTACAATTATTACATATATATTTAAATTTATTATTCCATTTATAATTTATATATATTTAAATAATAATAAAATAAACAAACCAAATCCTATTTATTATATTAATTCTATAATCTATAATTTGAATTTGATCCGATCAAAACAAAATAGCATTTTAGAAATAGAGATAAGGATAGGATTCCTTTTAGAAATTTTAGAAATAAGGAATAAAGAAATCATGGATAAATCCAAGCGACTCTTTCTTAAATCCAAGCGGTCTTTTCGTAGGCGTTTGCCCCCGATCCAATCAGGGGATCGAATTGATTATAGAAACATGAGTTTAATTAGTCGATTTATTAGTGAACAAGGAAAAATATTATCTAGGCGAGTAAATAGATTGACTTTAAAACAACAACGATTAATTACTATTGCTATAAAACAAGCTCGTATTTTATCTTCGTTACCCTTTCTTAATAATGAGAAACTATTTGAAAGAAGAGAGTCGGCCGCTAGACTTAATAATGAGAAACTATTTGAAAGAAGAGAGTCGGCCACTAGAACTACTACTCTTAGAACCAGAAATAAATATAGAACCAGAAATAAATAGGCTTACCTTTCAATTGACTCAAAATTTTCAAACGTAGACCGATGCTTTATTCAAAAAATCTGATAATCAAAACTGTTGTGTCGTAAGAAAAAATAAATATAAAGAATCGAATCGGGTTGGGGAAGAAAAAGAAATCTTTTTTTATTCTTATTGAGCGTCTTCGCTCATTTTGTTTTGATGACCTCATCAGAATTTTTTTTTATCATACTAATTTCTACTCTACCTTCCCCGAGTTCATTCTCGAGGGAACCCCTTTTCATTTTAAGCATTTTGGCGGATTCCTTCCAATCTTCTTATTTTCTAATTTCGTTGGAAATAATATAAAGACAATTCCTATTTGAGATAGCCAAGTATTTTACGATTAAGAAGCAACTGCTTTTCTAATTTCGTTGGAAATAATATAAAGACAATTCCTATTTGAGATAGCTATTTGTGCAAGTATTTTACGATTAAGAAGCAACTGTTTCTTGTACAGATTGTGTATAAATCTACTATAATTATAGGATGCCCACTTTCCGCGAATTGCTGCATTTATTCGAGTGATCCACAAACGGCGAAAATCTCTTTTTTTCCTATCTCTATGCTGATGGGCCGAAACCAAAGCTCTTATGCTCTGTTGAGTAATAGTTCGAGTAAGTTTTGAATGAGCCCCTCGAAAGCCTGATACAAATAAACGATTTTTTATTCGACGTTTCCGAGCTATATATCCTCGCTTAGTTCTGGTCATTGAATAAAAGAAATTTTGATGAATAACTAATTCTTTCTTTCAGTTAGTCTTTTCTAGTCTATTAATAACAAAACGGATTCTTTCAATGTATAAAATAAAAATTCCAATGGCTTTTGCTACTATAACCGTCCCGACCACGATTTTTTCCTTTTTTCTAGGCATTTCATTTCGCCTTGAAATAAGAAATTATATTGATACTAGGTATCAAAAAAGCATAATAATTAACTAACAAAGGGGAGTAAATAGAAATGGATAAATAAATAGTGGGTTCCATCGTTTCTATGGTTATTTCGTAAACGGTGAGGTCCTCTCTATACACCGGAGCTCATTCCTTCATTTAATCAATGCTATTGGTAACTTGTACAGTTCACACTATTCGGCTCTACTCATAAATTTTCCAGTAATAGATCTTTCACGACGAGATTTATCTTATACAGTAACGGTATTTAATTATGAGGATTAATTGGGTAGTTGACCCTGTTAGTCCGTTCTTTGCAAGAGTCGAAGCATAATCTTTTTGCTTTTTAAATAGGATTTTCCCCGCTTAATGGATAAGCATTTGCTACCAATGGGGAATTTTTTCTCATCTTAAATGCCAAGATTGGATTTGCGCCAATGGAAACCATAAATTTCATACACAATAGAAGGATATGGGAGATCTATCTTTTTAGATAGTGAACGGGGGAACCCTATTCTATTCACTGGTACTGATAGTTGATACTGAAAAAATTGTTTCTTTTTTCTCAGCCCATGATCTGAACAAGTCGCACATACACCCTAGTACATGTTCCTCGGCGCTGAGGACATCCCCGAAGAGCAGGGGATTTCGTGACATTTTTAATTGGCTGTCTTGCATTTCTAATAAGTTGTTTAATAGTTGGCATGCTGAATCATATACATAATAGATTGGTTTAGATGGATCCTAACCAGATGGTTAGTAATTATTTCATTAGAGGTAGAGGGCAAAGAGGTAGAGGGCAACCCTAAAACAAAGTGCACTATTTTTGTCCTAAAACAAAGTGCACTATTTTTGTTGCTTTAATTATCGTTTTCAGCGGATTTGTTAGTTAAAAAAAAGACCCTATAGTATCAACAATTCCATGTTCTTGGGCTTGTGTTGCTGACATAAAAACATCCCTTTCCAGGTCTTCGGATATAACCCAATAGGGCTGGCCCGTTCTTTGTACATAAGTTCTTGTGATTTTTTCACGAATGGCGAGGAGTCCTTCCGTTCCCACGATAAACTCTCCCGTTCTCTCCTCACAAAAAGTACTAGTAGGTTGATGGATCATTACCCTGATGATATAATAACATAATAAAGGTTCTTCTAATTCACATAATGAGGCGGGAAGAATAGATAAAGAATAATAAGAAAAAAGGATAGAATTGAACAACCGTACAGGCATTTTTTGCGCATTGCATACGGCTTTACAATGGAATGAATTCTCTTTTTTCGATGAAAAAAGAGAAAATATAGAGTCTATTAGACCCAGATCAATAAATAATCCAATTACCACCCTTCTTTTTTTTTTCAGATAAAAAATACTATGATGGCCCCGTTGCTTTATATATTTATTCAGCAATCCCAAAGTTTCTTTTTTTTTTTCAAAAAAAGAAAGAAAAAAGAAACTTTTTTTGTACTCTTTCATAACATAAATATTGTTAATAGTTTCTGGTGTGAAAAGGGAAAAAAAGTTTGTGACGCTGAAATGGGCCCACGACAGTTAAGATAAAATTGGAAATGCCCTTTCTCTCATACTACTCTTTCGATACATAATCTACTATTTTGTTTGAAAAAAAAAAAGAAAGAAAAAAAAATATCATATCGAATTCGAAGTGCCGTGCTATTATTACTTACTAATTCATATTTCATATGGCGAAGGCATAGTCTTCTTTCTTTTCTCTTTCAATCAAATAAAAAAACTCATTGGCGCCGAGCGTAAGGGAATGCTACACGTTTGGTAATTTCTCCTCCGACCAAGATAAAAGATCCCATTGAAGCGGACAGCCCCACGGATATTGTATGTATATCCGGTGGCAGACCCTGCATAAGATCATACATAGATATTCCGGGATTTACGAATCCGCCAGGACAATTTAAAAGCAAAAACTGGTCTCTTTTAGGATTTTCAATAGCGAGAAATACCATAAGGCCCATAATTTGATTTGCGGCTTCCGTCTCGACCTCTTGACCTAAAAAAAGTACTCTATTTCGATAAAGTAGGTTGATTAAGAATTAGGATATGATTAGGAATTAGGATAAAATTGTATTCCTTAGTAGCCGTACAGGCACCTTTTGATGCATACGGTTCAACAAAAATTGCGAAAAAAATCAATGTGTAGATTCCAGCCATCCTTCGTTTTTTATAGTGGGTTCTTTCTAACTTATAATTTCTAATGAAGTGGCTTTTTCTTCTTTATCAACTTCATTTTAATTAAAGTAAAGATGAGTTTTGGCCTGTTTTCCTATAATATAGAAAAAATTTGCTAAACTTATCGTACAAACTTTTCATTGATATATTTTTTTCATTGGGATTCAATCCAAGCCACGATATCATTTTCTTGTTCTTGAATGGGTTTCATCAATTTTTTTTTAGGTTTATGCTCTACTCCGAGTAAAGATCTGCCCGATTTTGATTTGCACATTATAGTACAAATGACCCAATACCATGTCTTTTTGCTAGGATTTCATTTACTTTTCATATTACATATTATTCGATTGATTAACTGTTTGAAATCACTCCTATATTATAATTTTGAAATAAAAAAAATTATGATAATGATATAGGTGGTAATCATAAATATTACCAATTTGGTTTTTCTAATTTTCTAAATTTTCTAAACGGAGCCTGGATACTTCATTTTATCGGTCCAACCAAGACAACCATAAATCATTCTAATTGAAAATATTAATCTGTATTCCCCCCAAAAAAATGAAATGGATCTCTTCTCTAATTGCACTTCATTACACTTCACGCTATAAATTTTTGGTAATTCAATCAATCTTTTTGGGGTGAAACAGAGGATATCTCGATCGGGCTAGAGAACGGGGGAATCCCATATGACCCACTATATTTGACAAGTCGCACTATAAATCAACCCAAGTAGCTTCTTCATCACCGGGGATTCTAAAAGCAATTTTCGGAACACCAACAGGCATTAAATAAAAATTTATATAGAAATGCGTCTCCCTTTGATGTAGAATCATAATAATGGGTTTATTGTCTTAATAATATTGCATATTTTATACATAAATATTGCATATTTTATACATAAATAGACTAAGTCCCTAAAATAAAGAAAGACAGAATGAATGAAAGAGAATTCTTACGAATAGGTCCTTTAAATGATGAACAAATATGGATGTATTCATTCATAAAAAATAGAATCAACCCCCATTGCGTATTGATACTTATCGGGTATAGAATAGATCTGCTTCTCTTTTTTCTTCTGAGCCGAATTCTTCCCTTATTACTAATGGAATAGAACAAATATTAATCCTTTCTCCGAAAGAATCCATCAAAAGGGGAGGTCCATAGCATATTCCAATGCAATAAAGTTACATAGTGTCTATTTTTCGTTGATAAAGAGGTATTTCCATGGGTTTGCCTTGGTATCGTGTTCATACTGTCGTATTGAATGATCCCGGTCGCTTGCTTTCCGTGCATATAATGCATACAGCTCTGGTTGCTGGTTGGGCCGGTTCAATGGCTCTATATGAATTAGCCGTTTTTGATCCCTCTGATCCCGTTCTTGATCCAATGTGGAGACAAGGTATGTTCGTTATACCCTTCATGACTCGTTTAGGAATAACCAATTCATGGGGCGGTTGGAGTATTACAGGGGGCACTATAACAAATCCGGGTATTTGGAGTTACGAAGGCGTGGCCGGAGCCCATATTGTCTTTTCCGGCTTGTGCTTCTTGGCAGCTATCTGGCATTGGGTATATTGGGATCTAGAAATTTTTTGTGATGAGCGCACAGGAAAACCTTCTTTGGATTTGCCCAAGATTTTTGGAATTCATTTATTTCTCTCAGGAGTGGCTTGCTTTGGCTTTGGCGCATTTCATGTAACAGGATTGTATGGTCCTGGAATATGGGTGTCCGATCCTTATGGACTAACTGGAAAGGTACAACCTGTAAATCCAGCGTGGGGCGTGGAAGGGTTTGATCCTTTTGTTCCGGGAGGAATAGCCTCTCATCATATTGCAGCAGGGACATTGGGCATATTAGCGGGCTTATTCCATCTTAGTGTCCGTCCGCCCCAACGTTTATACAAAGGATTACGTATGGGAAATATTGAAACTGTCCTTTCCAGTAGTATAGCTGCTGTCTTTTTTGCAGCTTTTGTTGTTGCTGGAACTATGTGGTATGGTTCAGCGACTACCCCCATCGAATTATTTGGTCCTACTCGTTATCAATGGGATCAAGGATACTTTCAACAAGAAATATATCGAAGGGTTAGTGCTGGGTTAGCCGAAAATCAAAGTTTATCAGAAGCTTGGTCTAAAATTCCTGAAAAATTAGCTTTTTATGATTACATTGGCAATAATCCGGCAAAGGGAGGATTATTCAGAGCAGGTTCAATGGACAACGGGGATGGAATAGCCGTTGGGTGGTTAGGACACCCTATCTTTAGAGATAAAGAAGGGCGTGAACTTTTTGTACGTCGTATGCCTACTTTTTTTGAAACATTTCCGGTTGTTTTGGTAGACGGAGACGGAATTGTTAGAGCGGATGTCCCTTTTAGAAGGGCAGAATCAAAGTATAGTGTCGAACAAGTAGGTGTAACTGTTGAGTTCTATGGTGGCGAACTCAATGGAGTGAGCTATAGTGATCCTGCTACTGTGAAAAAATATGCTAGACGCGCTCAATTGGGTGAAATTTTTGAATTAGATCGTGCTACTTTGAAATCCGATGGTGTTTTTCGTAGCAGTCCAAGGGGTTGGTTTACTTTTGGGCACGCTTCGTTTGCTTTGCTTTTCTTCTTCGGACACATTTGGCATGGTGCTAGAACCCTGTTCAGAGATGTTTTTGCCGGTATTGATCCAGATTTGGATGCTCAAGTGGAGTTTGGAGCATTCCAAAAACTTGGAGATCCAACGACAAGAAGACAAGTCGTCTGATGGAATATTGCTTTCTTATTTTTCGCTTCTATTTTCTGTTTGTGATTTGACATAGGCTGCTGGAAAAATCTTGATTTAAATCGCTGCTTTTTCTTTGATTCTTTCTTTATTTTCTTCGGGAGATGATTCCAAATAAACAGGTATGGAAGCTATAATTGTAAACCACGATCGAATTTATGGAAGCATTGGTTTATACATTCCTCTTAGTATCTACTCTAGGGATAATTTTTTTCGCTATCTTTTTTCGAGAACCGCCTAAAGTTCCAACTAAAAAATGAAATGATTTTTCATTATCTCAATTGAAGTAATGAGCCTCCCTATATTGGGAGGCTCATTACTTCAATTAGTCTCCGTGTTCCTCGAATGGATCTCTTAGTTGTTGAGAGGGTTGCCCAAAGGCAGTATATAAGGCGTACCCAGTAAAACTTACAAGTAAACCAGATATAGAGATGGCGACTAAGGTTGCTGTTTCCATTATTATTATAGATATATAATTTCAAGACCCCAATGGATCTATGATAAGATCGTTTATTTAAAACGGAATGGTATACAAAGTCAACAGATCTCACTGAATACAAAATAATATTTATGGCTACACAAACCGTTGAGGGTAGTTCTAGATCTGGTCCAAGACGAACTGTTGTAGGGGATTTTTTGAAACCATTGAATTCGGAATATGGTAAAGTAGCCCCTGGATGGGGAACGACTCCTTTGATGGGTGTCGCAATGGCTTTATTTGCGATATTCTTATCTATTATTTTGGAGATTTATAATTCTTCCGTTTTACTGGATGGAATTTCAATGAATTAGATTCACAAGAACCACGAAGCCTCGCTTTTCAATACAAAAAGTTAAACTTTTAGTTCTCGGATTTTTTTAGCCCTTTTTGGTTTGGTAGTTCGACCGCGAAATTTATTTGTTTCTGTATTTCCGGAATATGAGTGTGTGACTTGTTATAATTGATCCTATGGATAGTACAGAAAATGGGTCTGTCATCTTGATAGAGATAGTTTTATCCCGTCGGATAGCCATTCTAGTATCTGGAGCACGGAATATATGAAATGGATCACGAAGTATTCGAACTATGATTCATACTTAATATTCAAACCTCGCGTCCGGACTCAAAAAAATTTCAAAGAAAAGGTTATATTATTTAGAAATCGAAAGATTTTTTCTTCTTTCTTTCAAACTCTCATTTAGTTTATGCTTATTTTGACAAACCTTTCTTTGTATTTTAATTATTATATCTATTCTATTCATTGAATAAGTGATGGTCCAATGATTCTTACTCAAAGAATCCTTGGAAGGTTTTATTGTGAATCATCGCGGTTCTGGTATGAATCTGAGGTTTCAATTCATTCATAGGGTCTTAACAAGAGAATTCCTATCAAAAAGAAAGAAAATAAGAATAAAGTCGCAGTCTATACAAATAAAAAAGCAAAGAAAAAGAAATAAGTAGGTAAATAGAAGATTCAAGAGGCCTGTAATGATCAACATAAAGACGAATGCGCCGACTTGATTTTTTGGCATTATAATTACAACTACAAAAAATAGCTTTCGGATTTTTACTCTTTTGTATCTTGAGATAAAATTGAATGAAAAGATTAAGAAGTTTCAAACTTTCTATTCCATATCCGTTTCGGCTATTATTTTGGTGTTTTTGTTTGAGCTGTACGAGATGAAATTCTCATATACGGTTCTCGGGGGGGGTCCTCTTGGTTTACCTATCTCAATAAAGTCTATGATTGGTTCGAAGAACGCCTCGAGATTCAGGCGATTGCAGATGACATAACTAGTAAATATGTTCCTCCTCATGTTAACATATTTTATTGTCTAGGAGGAATTACACTTACTTGTTTTTTAGTACAAGTAGCTACAGGATTTGCTATGACTTTTTACTACCGTCCAACCGTTACTGAGGCCTTTGCTTCTGTTCAATACATAATGACTGAAGCTAACTTTGGTTGGTTAATCCGATCAGTTCATCGATGGTCGGCAAGTATGATGGTATTAATGATGATCCTGCACGTATTTCGTGTCTATCTCACTGGT